TTCTCTATTATTTTTTTTATTTCCTTAATTTGATTTCGTTTGATTAGAGTGAAAGTGAAACTCCTTAAAAACCCCCGCTTTCTTTAAAATATTCTGAACCGTTTCTGTAGATTGAGCACCTTTCTCAAGGAAATATAGAATAGCAGGAACATTTAAATAAGTTTGATTCTTTATCGGATCATAAAAACCCACTTTCAGAAGATCTCGCCCTTCTCTTCGGGACCGAACATTAATTGCAACGATTCGATAAACGGCTCATTGGGATAGATGTAAAAAAAGAACCCCCCCTAGAAACGTATAGGAAGTTTTCTCCTCGTACGGCTCGTTAAAAATGATTCTAAGTTCTACTTAATGTATAGGATTACATACAATCCCAAATGGATCTATAAAATAATTAAATAAATTCGATTATGGTTTAAATCCACCTTTTTATTCTTACTTCCTTAAAAAAAAGCATTTGTACTCATAACTCAAGTTAGATAACTCTCAAGTGGCTCAAAGGAAAATATTTAAGCATTTCATTTATTGAGTGGTCTTTAAACCCCCCTTTTGTTTCTTTCGTTTCAAATCTATTTGAATTTTTAGTATGGTCCGATTATGGAAACAATGGAAAAGATCTTTTCTTGTTTTGGGATCCTCTAATCTTTGTTTTAAATCATTGGGTTTAGACATAACTTCGGTGATTCTTAATCCTTTCAAAATGGCAGCAACATACCTTTTTTTGCGATTGATTTCTAGTAAAGAATCATAGAAAGGGTTGATTCTTATGTGATACACTTTGTATGGAAAGATTTTTTTCAATTCCAAGAAATTTTATTTTAGATTGGGAACGTAAAACCCTTTTGATTTCTCTATCAACGATATACTTACGAAGTTGTTCCAATTTATTGATTAGCATTAACCATAGACCCTTGCCCCAGAGAAATGAATCAATACTTTCTACTCGAGCTCCATCATGGACTATTTCCATTACAACCCAATGGGGTTTCTAGCTAAACAGAATAAATGATGTCGAGTCAAGAGCACTTTCATTCTTTCTTATATAAAATGGTGGATGTAAAAATCCACAATGGATCATGTCTTTCAAGCCGCACGTTGCTTTCTACCACATCGTTTCAAACGAAGTTTTACCATAACATTTCTCTAATTTGGAACCGGTATGGAATTGATTCAATTATGGAATCGTGAATAATCATTGGTGCATTCGCTACATAGTAATCTATCACTTTTCTTCTAGATAGATGGATAGAAATTTTTCTCAAGAGATTTTAACACGAATTCAACGTAACCCCAATTTTATTGTATAGTATAAATGCAAGATTTTTTTTTAATTATCAAAATTATTATATTCTAAAATATAAATAAAAAAGGGAATAACTTAAATTTTTTTAGTTTATTTTTATGAAATGAATTGATGGGAGGAAAGATTTGAGTCCTTATTTTTTCGATTCTTATTTTATAAAATAGCTAAAAGAATAGTTCCTATCTATATCTATCAGATAGATTAAACAATTGTTACTCTTATAGATATTCTATGTTAAATATGGTTAGATATTGAAATTTGCCCTTTCAATTTAAGAGATCATAAAATTTTTGTTTCACAACGAAAAACTGTTCTTACTGAAATAGAACTATAGAGCAATAATAATATATACATATAGACTATGCATTTACTAGTTTTATATATGTATTTTCATATTTTGTTTAACTTAAGATTCAGTAATCTTTCTATAAGATTGTCATAAAAGAAATAAAGTAAAAAGTAAAGTGAATAAAATGAATGAATTCCTTTATCTCAATTCTTCCCACTCCTTACATAGATTTATAATTATTCATTAGAGTCAAACACGAAATACCTAAAAGTTCAAATAAAATAGATCGCGTAATTTTATTGTTTATTAATGAAATTCGGACAAACAAAGATATTAAACTTAAGACGTCCCCTTTCTAATTAATTTCAATCTACTCTAAAAATTATATAGGAATCAAAAAGCATAAAAAAAAAAAAAAGAAATAAGCATTGCATTTTATTCAATATTAGACCTTTAAACATAAACAGAAAGTTGTTCACAAGAATCTTATTCTATTTATTTTTATTCTAATCAAATTTAGATTTAGAGTGGAATATGATCTGGGACGGAAGGATTCGAACCTCCGAATACCGGGATCAAAACCCGTTGCCTTACCACTTGGCCACGCCCCATTTAAATTTTTATTCGACACTAATAAAGAATAATGCTGGTATTGGTTGATCGTCAATTCTAATTCAAATATCTAATTTAGAGAATATATTCTTGCTAAGATTTTGATACGTATATATATAATATATATAGAATATATAGAATAAAATTCAATTTCTTGATCATTACATATAATTCAATTAAGATATTGTATGAAAGTCGAATTTCTTCTATTCTATTTGAGAGTGGGAGGGTTTTTGATTGGGTGAATTCAAAGACAAAGAAGAATTTTTTCTACCTTACTTTCTTCCTTTTGACTTCATATCAATAACTCAATCAAAATGAAATTATCTCCAAGAACAAAATGCCTGTTATGCTTAATATCTTTAGTTTGACCTGTATTAATTCGGCCCTTTATTCGAGTAATTTTGTCTTCGCCAAATTGCCGGAGGCCTATACTTTTTTGAATCCGATTGTAGATGTTATGCCAGTCATACCTCTGTTTTTTTTTCTCTTAGCCTTTGTTTGGCAAGCTGCTGTAAGTTTTCGCTGAGATCTTTAATATTATCCTAAAAAATTCAGGATTTATTTCGAAGATTTTACCAATTGGATCACACAATAATGAACCCTCAATTCAAAGAAACTCTTGACTAGACGCGATAAATCTAAATCACCCCATTCAGACCCCATTTTGTTTTCCAGTGAAAGACACTCAAATTCAAAAATTTTTCTATTTCTAGAAAGCGCCTCATTCATTTCGTGATGTCAAAATAGAATTAGGATATGTGGTATAAAAACGGACGATCTATTCCCCCTTTTCAAAAAAAAAAGGATCTTGGAGATTGTGTAATGCTTACTCTCAAACTTTTCGTTTATACAGTAGTGATATTCTTTGTTTCTCTCTTCATCTTTGGATTCCTATCTAATGATCCGGGGCGTAATCCTGGACGTGAAGAATAAAATGAAAAATGATTTGAAAATTTTGAAAGATAAATGAAATTAAAATATCAAGTCGTCGAGGGAGGCGGAAAGAGAGGGATTCGAACCCTCGGTACAAATAACTTGTACAACGGATTAGCAATCCGCCGCTTTCGTCCACTCAGCCATCTATCCCAATTGAAAAAAAAAAAATTGTACTATGTTACATTACACATAAAGTAAGGATTAAAAAAGGCTTTCTTTCTATCTTTTTATTATATAGATTAGAATATAGATTAGATATGTATAACTTTTATCAGTAATTCAATTTAGATTAAAATAAGAGCTAAAAGGATCCAATTGTTTTCATTTTGATCGAAAAGACCCTTTTCTTTTACTCCCACGCCCGGCCCGGCTAGGTATTAACCTAGCCAGGGCCCTTTGCCAAGCCCTTTTTTGTTCCAACAAATGATAGATAAAACCCTTTATCGGGTTTGAAAACAGAAAGGCTTGTTAGTAAATTAAAACAACTCGAAAGTGTGATTTCTTATTATTTTATTCTTTTTTTTTTTTACTTTGACTACTGTGTTTTATATTTTTTTGTAATAAAAAAGAGATATAGAATAAACAAAAAAAACTCTGGACTCTTACACAACGCATTTTTATGTTATGATTTTGGTGCTTTTAGTGAATCGTCTCTATCAAAATGACTTTAATAAAAAAAAGAAATTCTTATTTAATTTTAGTTATTTAATCTTTTCCTAATTTAATCCCGCAAATACAAAAAGAAAGTTAACACTCTAATTTTCATGATTCGTTTAGGATCCTATTTTGATTACGCCAAACGTCTCTGTTCGACAAAAGATCCATTTGTATACAATAATCACATTGTAGCGGGTATAGTTTAGTGGTAAAAGTGCGATTCGTTCTATTAATCCCCTTAATAGTTAAGGGGTCCCTCGGTTTAATTTATATTCCGATTAAAAACTTTTTTTCTTAAAAGGATTTAATCCTTTACCTCTCAATGACGGATTCGAGGAAAAATAGAAATTCTCGTGATTTGTATCCAAAGGTCAATTGTAAATTGAAAAATTGGATTCTAAAATTACGAAACATAATTTTAGAATTGGATTAATACTTCCAATTAAATAATTATGAATAAAGATCCATGGCTGAAGATAGAAAAGTGGATTTCTAACCGTAACTAAATCTTCAATTTTGAGTTGATAGAGAATAAATTGAAGCAAAATAGCTATTAAATGATGACTTTGATTTACTAGAGACATCGACATATTTTTTTAGCTCGGTGGGAACAAAGTACTTTTCCTAAGGATTTTTTGAAATAGAAATAAAGAACGAAGGAACTAGAAAGATTGTTACAATTATCTTATTCTAGCGGGATCATCTAGAAAGCAAGTCTTTTTGAATTCAATGTATTCAGACAAAAGAGCTAACATAGATGTTATGGGTAGAATTTTCATTCACATCTTTTCGATCTTTAGATCTAGGAATTTATCCATCTTCCATAAAGGAGCCGAATGAAACCAAAGTTTCATGTTCGGTTTTGAATTAGAGGCGTTAAAAATGTTGAATTGAATCGGCGTCGACTATAACCCCTAGCCTTCCAAGCTAGCGATGCGGGTTCGATTCCCGCTACCCGCTTTAGACCCTCTCTTATCGAATTTATAGATTAATTCATATATTCATTCTTTATATTTCTTCCTATTACTAGTAATAGGAAGAAATATAAAGAATGAATATATAAAACTCTTACTTATATATTCGCTATTTTCATTCTCTCTATATTAATTATTAATTAATGCGTTATTTAATTAAATATACAATTCCTAAAAATATCTCACATACAATCTGATTCTTTTTTTTTTTTCAAACAAGAGGCAA